TTTAAAATGTAAAAAAAAAAAAGGAGTAATCAGCTGTGACACGTTCACTAAAAAAAAATCCTTTTGTAGCTAATCATTTATCGGGAAAAATTGAAAAACTCAACATGAGGGAGGAGAAAGAAATAATAGTAACTTGGTCTCGGGCATCTACCATTATACCCACAATGATTGGCCATACAATCGCTATTCATAATGGAAAGGAAAATTTACCTATTTATATAACAGATCGTATGGTAGGTCACAAATTGGGAGAATTCGCGCCTACTCTGACTTTCGCGAGACATGCAAGAAACGACAATAAATCTCGTCGTTAAATTATTAATATTTAATATTCAAAAATATTAAATATTAATAGAAATATTATTAATATAAATAATATAAATAAAAAAAAAAAAGAAACTCAAAAAGTACTTTTCATTCATTAGTGGGGTGGGGGGTGACCTTATGATAAAGAACTGGAGTTCAGGTAGAGAAGAAAATAGAGAAATAAAAGTTTTAGCTCAACATATATGTATGTCTGTTTTAAAAGCGCAAAGAGTAATTGATCAGATTCGCGGACGTTCCTATGAGGAAACACTTATGATACTGGAACTCATGCCTTATCGAGCATCTTATCCAATTTTACAATTGGTTTATTCTGCAGCAGCAAACGCTAATCATAATATGGGTTTGAACGAAGCTGATTCATTCATTAGTAAAGCCGAAGTCAATAGGGGTGCTATTGTGAAAAAGTTAAGACCTCGGGCTCGGGGACGTAGTTATCCGATAAAAAAACCCACTTGTCATATAACAATTGTATTAAAGGAAAAATCTAAATCATTTTTAGATCAATCAATCTAAGATTTAGATTCATATTAAAAATATGAATGGAAAGAGAACATAATAGAAAAATATGGGACAAAAAATAAATCCACTTGGTTTCAGACTTGGTACAACCCAAAGTCATCGTTCCTTTTGGTTCGCACAAACAAAAAATTATTCCGTGGGTTTACAGGAAGATGAAAAAATACGGAATTGTATCAAGAACTATGTACAAAAAAATAGGAGAATATCCTCGGGTTTCGAAGGAATCGCACGTATAGGAATTCAAAAAAGAATCGATTTGATCCAGGTCATAATCCATATTGGATTCCCAAATTTATTAATAGAGGGCCAAACACGAGGAATAGAAGAATTACAGATGAATGTACAAAAGGAACTTCATTCTGTGAACCGGAGACTCAACATTGCTATCACAAGAATTGAAAAACCTTATGGACAACCAAATATTCTTGCAGAATATATAGCTTTACAGTTAAAAAATAGAGTTTCGTTTCGAAAGTCAATGAAAAAAGCTATTGAATTAACTGAACAAACGGATACAAAAGGAATTCAAGTACAAATCGCAGGGCGTATCGACGGAAAAGAAATTGCACGTGTCGAATGGATCAGAGAAGGTAGGGTTCCCCTACAAACAATTCGCGCTAAAATTGATCATTGTTCCTATACAATTCGAACTATTTATGGAGTATTAGGCATCAAAATTTGGATATTTGTAAACGAGTTTGGATATTTGTAAACGAGAAATAATAGACCTTCATTTGTCTTGCCATTCTGTCCAGTGATAGAACAAAAAATTACAAACTGTTTCATTCTTTTTCTGTTAAATCAAACAAAAATGAACAATTCTAATTCTATAAGGTTGAATAAAAATTCGATTGACCATTTAGTATAATTGCTATGCTTAGTGTGTGACTCGTTAGTTTTTTCTTTAGAGTTTAGGGTTGAGATTCAAAAAAAAAAATAGACTAACCCCTACTATGAACTTAGTAACCATATAAATTAATAACCAACTTATTGCTTCGTATTGTCAAGATCCCAAGAAACAGTCACTATATGGGTGGATCGATCATATAGTTGTAGCAACTGAAATTTTTTCCATAAAAAAGAAATCTGATTATGGGTTGTGAAGCAAAAATAAAGGGATGTGGATAAATGGAAGGATGATAGAAAGAGAGAACAAAAATATCAATGATATATGATTCCAATATGTATGGTCTATGAATCACCTCATAAAAGGCAGTGTGATAAAGCATTAATACTGATATAATCAATACTGATATAAATATATAAATGAAATATAAATAAATAAAATATAAAAAAAAGAAAAAAAAAAAATAATAAAGAATAAAGAGCCTCGGGTTAATAAAAACTGAGGAGATTGACTCGGGAACGAATTTTGCCGGAAGCTCCATTGCAGAGTTCAGGCCTAACCATTAATGGAGAAGCTATGGGAACGACGAAACCTGTGACTGCATAGGATTCTATTGAAAACGAATCCTAATAATTCATTGGGTGGGATGGCGGAACGAACCAAGAAAAAATTGATTTATTCTGAGAGGTGTCATGAATTGACCTTACGAATGAAAGAGTCAATATTCGCCCGCGAAACCTTTATTTATTTATTGGATTACAATTTTTGGCCCGATTCGATAGAGGTAAAAATAAGGATTCATTATATTATACGTTATATTCTAAAAAAAGAAGCATTTTTTATATTTTCTATATCTAATAATATACACGTCCAGCTGTATATTTTGTATATACATCTTCCTTTGTAACAAATTAAATATCAATAAATGCCATTCATTACTTATAATTACTTATATTATTAACTCATAATTACTTATATTATTATTTATAATAATAATTATAAATAATTATTATAATTATACATGTGTATCTGTAATATTATTGAATTATAATTATACATGTGTATCTGTAATATTTAATATTATTGAATCGTTTCATTCGCGAGGAGCTGGATGAGAAGAAACTCTCATGTCCGGTTCTGCAATAGAGATGGAATTAAGAAACAACCATCAACTATAACCCCAAAAGAACCAGATTTCGTAAACAACATAGAGGAAGAATGAAGGGAATATCTTGTCGAGGCAATCATATTTGTTTCGGCGGATACGCTCTTCAGGCACTTGAACCCGCTTGGATCACAGCTAGACAGATAGAAGCGGGGCGGAGAGCAATGACACGATATGCGCGTCGTGGTGGAAAAATATGGGTACGTATATTTCCCGACAAACCTGTTACAGTAAGACCTACCGAAACACGTATGGGTTCGGGAAAGGGATCCCCCGAATATTGGGTATCTGTTGTTAAACCGGGTCGAATACTTTATGAAATGGGCGGAGTATCAGAAACTGTAGCCAGAGCAGCTATTTCAATAGCTGCGTGCAAAATGCCTATACGAACTCAATTTGTTATTTCACGATAGGGATGTAGAACTAAACAAAAGGGATATTGAGGATGAAAAAACAACCGCAGGTTTATTTTTTTCTGGACGGACAATATTTCTTTTTTTCCTTCATCCTTTGCATTGAAATAAGAGATTCAAATAAAAAATATATGATTCAACCTCAGACCCTTTTGAATGTAGCGGATAACAGCGGAGCTCGAGAATTGATGTGTATTCGAATCATAGGAGCTGGTAATCACCGATATGCTCATATTGGTGACGTTATTGTTGCTGTAATCAAAGAAGCAGTGCCAAATATGCCTCTAGAAAGATCAGAAGTCATTAGAGCTGTAATTGTACGTACATGTAAAGAACTCAAACGTGACAACGGTATGATAATACGATATGATGACAATGCAGCGGTCGTCATTGATCAAGAAGGAAATCCAAAAGGAACTCGAGTTTTTGGTGCGATCGCTCGGGAATTGAGACAGTTGAATTTTACTAAAATAGTTTCATTAGCTCCCGAGGTATTATAAATACTAGTAGATGACACTATGATATAGTAGGCTATCTGAAATGGATCAAATTAATAGATTGTGTCTCACGCATATACTTTTAAAAATTTAATAATTCAAAAAAAAAAAACAAAGAAAAAAGGAAACATGTTGATTATATCAAAATTAGGAGGCACAAAAAATTATAGTTCGTTATGGGTAGGGACACTATTGCCGATATAATAACTTCTATAAGAAATGCTGACATGAATAAAAAAGGAACGGTTCGAATAGCATCTACTAATATCACCGAAAACATTGTTAAAATACTTCTACGAGAAGGTTTTATTGAAAATGTTCGGAAACATCAGGAAAATAAGAAATATTTCTTGGTTTCAACCCTGCGACATAGAAAGACTAGGAAAGGAATATATAGAACCGTTTTAAAGTGTATCAGCCGACCCGGTTTACGAATTTATTCCAACTATCAACGAATTCCTAAGATTTTAGGTGGAATGGGAATTGTAATTCTTTCTACTTCTCGAGGTATAATGACAGATCGAGAAGCTCGACTAGAAAGAATTGGAGGAGAAATTTTGTGTTATATATGGTGATCCTCCTCCTCTGGTATCCTAATTTTATCTCTAACTTCCCATTTGTGAAATAGAGAGGAAAAGTGAGTTATATACCTCTTCCTTCATTAGTTGATACTTCAAGGGGGTTACCTGGAATGAAAGAACAAAAATTGATTCATGAAGGTTTAATTACTGAATCACTTCCCAACGGTATGTTCCGGGTCCGTTTAGATAATGAAGATCTAATTCTAGGTTATGCTTCAGGGAGGATCCGGCGCAGTTTTATACGGATACTACCGGGAGATAGAGTAAAAATTGAAGTAAGTCGTTATGATTCAACCAGAGGACGTATAATTTATAGACTTCGCAACAAGGATTCGAACGATTAGGTGATTTTTTAAACATTCCTTTCATGGGGACACAATTCGAAGTTAAAAAAAAAAAATATTCAAGAAACTTATTTTCCTCAAAAGAGTAGATTCAGAATTAAGGTAAGGAATAAGAAATATGAAAATAAGGACTTCTGTTCGTAAAATTTGTGAAAAATGTCGACTGATCCGTAGGCGCGGACGAATTATAGTGATTTGTTCCAATCCGAGACATAAACAGAGACAAGGATAATCTTTCTAAAAAAGAACTTTCTTTTCTAAAGGGGAGGACCCATGTAAGAATAAAAGATCTGTTTTAACATGAAAT